TGCCACAGCTGTAGATATAGGTATTTTGAGAATACGCTTTAATGACCAATGGTTAACGATGGCTCTGATGGGAGGTTTTGCTAGAATAGGTAATAATGAGATCACCGTTTTAGTAAATGATGCGGAGAAGAGTAGTGACATTGATCCCCAAGAAGCTCAGCAAACTCTTGAAATAGCGGAAGCCGGCTTGAGGAAAGCTGAAAGTAAGAGACAAACAATTGAGGCAAATCTAGCTCTCAGACGAGCTAGGACACGAGTAGAGGTTCTCAATGTGATTTCGTAACTAGTCGGTGCGCCCCAATCGAATAATCCTAATCAAAAGAATTTGTGTTTATACACATATGGATTCTTCCGATTGAATCCAATCAAATACAATCAAGGGGAATCGGATTCTGATGTAAGGAAAAAAGTTTTAGTTTCAATTCGAAAATCAAATCGAATAGGATAGAAAAGATACAAAATCAGTAAGTAGAAAAACTTATTAGATACCATTGACCATGGTATCTAATAAGTTCTACCTACTATTGGATTTGAACCAATGACTCCCGCCGTATGAAAGCAATACTCTAACCACTGAGTTAAGTAGGTCATTTATCATTATAAGGAGAAAAAAAAAAGACCCCTCCCATTGATGGATTATAAATCCAATAAGACTTCGAAGCAATACCAATCAAAAAGATCAAAGAGATACGATGTTGGATCATGGGATATTCATCTTGACAAGAAATTATCTCCATAATATGATAAAATATGTATCACAAGCACAAGGGCTATAGCTCAGTTAGGTAGAGCACCTCGTTTACACGTGCGCCAATGTTTTTCAGAAGAGTCCATCATGCAATCAAAGAATTGATCTTTTTGAGAAATCAATGTCTGACTCCGGGATTTTTAGGGAACAAAACAAGAGAACAATAGCCTGACAAATGGTTCGGTTCGATTCAGGTTCCCATTTAGGAACAAAATGGAATCCATCATTGATTTGAGATATTGATAAGGTGAATACCTAGTCTATTCAATGCTAGGCATAATGAGTATAAGGACCTCAAAAATTCTCTTTTTGTCCTATGAACCTTAAGGCGTATGAAGTTTCATATTTGATTCTTTAATCAGGATGATAGAGACTCCATTTAACTTAGGTTAATCTAGGCCAGAAGCAAACCTACGTCAAGATAACCTTTCTTTGAAACACTTTGGTAGTGCTCCTATATCACAATCCAAATAATGAATCCGAGCACGTGGAGCCATTTCCTTATTTTTCTGTCAAGAAAAAAAATATGGTAGACTAACTGATATTTCTAGCAGTTAATGAAAGAGCCCAATGCAAAAAAAAAATGCATGTTGGGTCTTTGAAAGAGTTCGAATCATTTTGATAAGAATCAGTTCGATCTCTTTTACCGAGAAGGTCTACGGTTCGAGTCCGTATAGCCCTATAATAATATAATAATCCAAATTGAAATACAAAAAGTTCTATAGTTTTCATTTACTCAATTACTGTATTTTTTGTTGTTTGTAACCGGTCGCTCGTGGTTGCTTGGTTCATCGAAATAAAATCATTCCCATAAGCTTGCTTATGGGGGGCTCGTTCAGAGCAGAACATAAAACGGAAAACAAAAGCCCATTTCAATCGTTATTTTTTTTTTCGAATCTCGGATAAAGAAACCTAGTAATTCATTTTTTTCGTATGTGAATTCCATATGATTTTGCCTCCAAAAATTCACCAAAAATGAGTGGGTATACCAAGGAAAAGAAGTCTCACTAACTCTTTGATTGTGGACAGTAAAGGAGGCAAAATCATGACATGAATCCGGTTAAAAATGAAAACTCCAACCTAACCCCACTCAAATCGAATAGTAAGTCACATGGATATAGGAACGGATTACTGTATTTGTCGACACGTCCGCGTTTGAAAAACGAAGATCTTTTCATAAACAGAAAACAAAATAGATATAGAAAATAGAATCAAAATCGATTGCATTTCGAATTCAAATATTAAAAAATTCGAAATCAAAATGAGAATTCTATTTGGAATTTTTTTTTTTTTTTCTAAAAGGCCGAAGCGAGGTGAAAGCAAGAGAGTTTTATTTGTTTTGTTTGTATAAGAGATTTATACTATACTGAAATAAAATCGAAGGAAGTGTAATGAAAATAGGAGTACAATCGAGAAACGAGACATCACAGCAAACAAGTGAAACTGTGTGGTTCGACCAAAATGCATTTTGGTTTTGACTAACCTGTTACCGATGACTTGACAATGAATTCCAATTCGAATCGACGAATTCGGTATATTTTCCACATTCAAAGGAGTTCGTCTATGTTTCTGCTTTACAAATATGATATTTTCTGGGCATTTCTAATAATATCAAACGTTATTCCGATTTTGGCATTTCTAATTTCCGCAGTTTTAGCCCCGATTAGCAAAGGACCAGAGAAGCTTTCTAGTTATGAATCGGGTATAGAACCGATGGGCGATGCTTGGTTACAATTTAGAATCCGTTATTAT